GCTATCGTAGCTTAACAAAAGCATAACACTGAAGATGTTAAGATGGACCCTTAAAAGTCCCGACAGCACAAAGGTTTGGTCCCGGCCTTATTCTCAACTGTAGCCGAACTTACACATGCAAGTATCCGCACCCCCGTGAAAATGCCCCCCGCCCCCTGCCCGGGGACAAGGAGCTGGTATCAGGCACAAATCCATTTAGCCAATGACACCTAGCCTAGCCACACCTCCAAGGGACTACAGCAGTGATAGACATTAAGCAATGAGTGAAAACTCGACTTAGTTAAAGCTAAGAGGGCTGGTAAATCTCGTGCCAGCCACCGCGGTTATACGAAAGGCCCAAGTTGAAAAACATTCGGCGTAAAGGGTGGCTAAGGACCTATTTCAAACTAGAGCTGAATTTCTTCAAAGCTGTTATACGCTCATGAAAACTAGAAAATCAACCACGAAAGTGGCTCTAATCCCTCCTGACACCACGAAAGCTATGACACAAACTGGGATTAGATACCCCACTATGCGTAGCCGTAAACCTGACAGCTCTTTACATTTGCTGTTCGCCCGGGAACTACGAGCGTAAGCTTAAAACCCAAAGGACTTGACGGTGCTTTATATCCCCCTAGAGGAGCCTGTCCTAGAACCGATAATCCCCGTTAAACCTCACCTTTTCTTGCTCATTCCGCCTATATACCGCCGTCTCCAGTCTACCCTGTAAAGGACCCATAGTAGGCGAAATTGGTACAGCCCCAGACGACAGGTCGAGGTGTAGCGTATGAAAAGGGAAGAGATGGGCTACATTCAGTGAAACACTGAATACGGAAAGCTGATTGAAACATTAACTTGAAGGAGGATTTAGCAGTAAGTGGCGAATAGAGAGCCCCACTGAAATCGGCCCTGAAGCGCGTACACACCGCCTGTCACTCTCCCCGAGCAGAAAAATTCTTTACCTAAAAAGCCAAAAAATGTAAAGGGGAGGCAAGTCGTAACATGGTAAGTGTACCGGAAGGTGCACTTGGCTAAAAATACCAGAGTATAGTTAAACACCAGAACATCTCCCTTACACCGAGAAAATACTCGTGCAAATCGAGTTACTTTGACGCCCAATAGCTAGCTCACTCACTAACAAACAACACATCACCATTACTAACCCCTCATGTACCAAATAAAATTAAACAAACCATTTTTCCCCCTAAGTATGGGCGACAGAAAAGGAACATTGAAGCAATAGAGAAAGTACCGCAAGGGAAAGCTGAAAGAGAAATGAAACAACCCAGTTAAGCTCGAAGAAGCAGAGACTAAACCTCGTACCTTTTGCATCATGAACTAGCGAGAATAACCAGGCGAAAAGATTTTTAGTCTGATGTCCCGAAACCAAGTGAGCTACTCCAAGACAGCCTATAACAAGGGCAAACCCGTCTCTGTGGCAAAAGAGTGGGGAGAGCTTTGAGTAGAGGTGATAGACCTATCGAACTTGGTTATAGCTGGTTGCCTGAGAAATGGATAGAAGTTCAGCCTTTTTAATTCTTTATTCACAACCAAACCAGATAATAAGAAACTAAAAGAGTTACCCAAAGGGGGTACAGCCCCTTTAGGACAAGACACAACTTCCCCAGGAGGATAAAGATCAGAATAATAACAGGAGAGCATGTTTTAGTGGGCCCAAGAGCAGCCATCCCTAATGAGAGCGTTACAGCTCAAACACCCTCCCCAATCCACAGATTCCGACAATTTCATCTCAACCCCTAACAATACCAGGCCGTCCCATGCCCCCCATGGGAGTGACCATGCTAGTATGAGTAATAAGAGAACTAGATTCTCTCCCTGCATACGTGTACGTCGGAACGAACCCACGCCGATCCCTAACGGACCCAATACAAAGAGGAAATAGGGCCACACGATAGAGAACAAGAAAAACACCCTTAAATTAACCGTTAATCCTACACTGGTATGCCTACAAGGAAAGACTAAAAAGGAAAGAAGGAACTCGGCAAACACTTACAAGCCTCGCCTGTTTACCAAAAACATCGCCTCTTGCAAAATCAACAAATAAGAGGTCCCGCCTGCCCTGTGACTATATGTTTAACGGCCGCGGTATTTTGACCGTGCGAAGGTAGCGCAATCACTTGTCTTTTAAATGGAGACCTGTATGAATGGCACGACGAGGGCTTAACTGTCTCCTAAACTAAGTCAATGTAGTTGATCTCCCCGTGCAGAAGCGGGGATAAACCCATAAGACGAGAAGACCCTATGGAGCTTTAGACACTAAAACAGCTCATGTTAAAAACCCTCACAAAAGAGGCCAAACTAGATGACCCCTGTCCTAATGTCTTTGGTTGGGGCGACCACGGGGCAACAAAAAACCCCCGCGCGGAACAGAAACACTGTTTCCAGAACCAAGAGCACCCACTCTAAGTAACAAGACCCACTTGACCTTTAAGATCCGGCACAAGCCGATCAACGGACCGAGTTACCCTAGGGATAACAGCGCAATCTTCTTCGAGAGCTCATATCGACGAGAAGGTTTACGACCTCGATGTTGGATCAGGACATCCTAATGGTGCAGCCGCTATTAAGGGTTCGTTTGTTCAACGATTAAAGTCCTACGTGATCTGAGTTCAGACCGGAGCAATCCAGGTCAGTTTCTATCTATGATACCATTTTTTCTAGTACGAAAGGACCGAAAAGAAAAGGCCTAGCCTAGAAGGATGCCTTTCCCTCATCTAATGAAAACAACTTAACTAGCCGAGAGGGGGTTCAACCACCAAAGCCTGAGACCAAGGCACGTTAGAGTAGCAGAGCACGGTCACTGCCGAAGGCCTAAGCCCTTCTTACAGAGGTTCAAATCCTCTCTTTAACTATATGTACACACTAACTCTCTACCTCATCAATGCCTTAGCCCTTATTGTTCCTGTCTTACTAGCAGTTGCCTTTCTGACCCTCGTCGAACGAAAAGTTCTAGGTTACATACAACTACGAAAAGGACCCAACGTAGTTGGCCCATACGGACTTCTCCAACCTATCGCAGATGGAATTAAACTATTCATTAAAGAACCAGTCCGCCCTTCCACCTCCTCACCAATTTTATTCATTGCAAGCCCAACCCTTGCTCTCACCCTCGCACTCACGCTATGGGCACCCATGCCTCTCCCCTACCCCCTGGCCGACCTTAACCTAGGAGTGCTTTTTCTCCTTGCTATTTCTAGCTTAGCAGTCTACGCCATTCTGGGCTCAGGATGGGCCTCAAATTCAAAATATGCCCTCATCGGGGCCCTCCGTGCAGTTGCGCAAACCATTTCTTATGAAGTAAGCCTAGGCCTCATTCTCCTAAACATCGTGATCTTTGCAGGAGGCTACACTCTTCACACCTTCAACATCGTCCAAGAAGGAGCATGACTAATCCTACCTGATTGACCCCTGGCAGCAATATGATACATTTCCACCCTGGCCGAAACTAACCGGGCCCCCTTCGACTTGACTGAAGGGGAATCAGAACTAGTATCCGGCTTTAACGTAGAGTACGCAGGAGGCCCATTCGCCATGTTCTTTCTTGCCGAATACGCAAACATCCTACTTATGAACACCCTTTCTGCAGTACTATTCCTCGGAGCCCTTCACATCCCCACACTTCCAGAGCTAACCTCCATTAACCTAATAACAAAGGCAGCACTCCTCTCGGTGTTGTTCCTATGAGTCCGAGCATCATACCCCCGTTTCCGATACGACCAACTTATGCACTTAGTTTGAAAAAACTTCCTCCCCCTAACATTAGCCTTTATAATCTGACATCTGGCACTATTAATTGCATCCGCCGGACTCCCCCCTCACCTCTAACAGGAGCTGTGCCTGAATCAAAGGGTCACTTTGATAGAGTGAAGCATGGGGGTTAAAATCCTCCCAACTCCTTCCACAGAGCAAAGTAAGCTAATAGAAGCTATTGGGCCCATACCCCAAAAATGTTGACTAATACTCAGCCTTTGTTACTTCCCCCCCATTAGAAAAAAGGGGTTCGAACCCTTCCCGAAGAGATCAAAACTCTTGGTGCTTCCGCTACACCACTTTCTAGCAAGACAAGGAACAATTCCATTGAAACATAGCCAAACAAGTTGATTAGCCCCAACGTTTGCTTCATGAGCCCCTATATTCTTTCGATCTTTCTTTTCGGACTAGGTCTAGGAACCACAATCACATTCGCCAGCACTCATTGACTCACAGCATGAATAGGACTCGAGATCAATACCTTATCGATCCTTCCCCTCATAGCACGACAACACCACCCCCGCGCGGTAGAAGCAACGGCCAAATACTTCCTTGCCCAAGCAACTGCAGCAACAGCACTGCTTTTCGCCAGCACAACCAATGCCTGGTTCTCAGGAGTATGGGAAATTAACCAACTCTCTCACCCCATCCCCATTACTATAATAACGATTGCCATTGCTCTTAAAGTAGGCCTTGCTCCCCTCCACACTTGACTCCCAGAAGTCCTTCAAGGCCTGGATCTCACCACGGGCCTAATTCTTTCCACCTGACAAAAACTAGCCCCTATCGTTCTTCTCATGCAAGTCCAACCCCACAATGCAAGCACTTTTATTCTTCTAGGCATTGCCTCCACCTTAGTAGGTGGCTGAGGTGGCCTAAACCAAACACAGCTCCGAAAAATCTTAGCTTACTCATCCATTGCACACTTGGGCTGGCTCACCATTGTACTGCAATTTTCCCCCGCACTCAGTTTTCTTACACTAATAACGTACTTTGTTATGACCTTCTCAACATTCCTAACATTTAAACTAAACAATGCCACAAGCCTGAATGCTTTAGCCACATCTTGGTCTAAAGCCCCAATACTAACCGCTCTCACCCCCCTAGTTTTACTCTCACTAGGAGGCCTCCCTCCATTAACAGGCTTCATACCAAAATGGCTCATCATTCAAGAGCTAACCAAACAAGAACTCCCACTTCTGGCAACACTCACTGCTATGACAGCTCTACTAAGTCTTTACTTTTACCTCCGCCTCTCATACGCCATAGCTCTCACTATCTCGCCCAACAACCTTGCGGGAACTACCCCCTGACGCCTGCCCTCCTTACAAACCACCCTTCCCCTCGCCCTTTCCACAGCAGGAGCCCTACTGCTACTCCCCCTAACTCCAACCATCGCCTCCCTCCTCTCATTATAGGGCCTTAGGATAACACAAGACCAAGGGCCTTCAAAGCCCTAAGCGGGAGTGGAAGTCTCCCAGACCCTGAACTAAAACTTGCAGGGCTCCCACCTACATCTTCTGCTTGCAAAGCAGACACTTTAATTAAGCTAAAGCTTTATCCTAAGCGGGAAGGCCTCGATCCTACAAACTCTCAGTTAACAGCTAAGCGCTCAAACCAGCGAGCATCCGCCTACCTTTCCCCCGCCCGGTACACCGGGCAGGCGGGCGGGGGAAAGCCCCGGCGGGCTTTTAGCCTGCTTCTTTGGATTTGCAATCCAATATGTGAACACACCTCAGAGCTTGATAGGAAGAGGAATTGAACCTCTGTCTATGGAGCTACAATCCACCACTTAAAACTCAGCCATCCTACCTGTGGCAATCACACGCTGATTCTTCTCAACAAATCATAAAGACATCGGTACCCTCTACCTTGTAAATGGTGCCTGAGCCGGAATAGTAGGCACTGCCTTAAGCCTCCTTATCCGAGCTGAACTAAGTCAACCCGGGGCTCTTCTCGGAGACGACCAGATTTATAATGTAATCGTTACAGCTCATGCATTTGTAATGATCTTTTTTATAGTCATGCCTATCATGATTGGAGGCTTCGGGAACTGACTCATCCCACTCATGATCGGAGCACCTGACATGGCCTTCCCTCGAATGAACAATATGAGCTTCTGACTTCTCCCTCCTTCCTTTCTTCTATTGCTCGCCTCCTCTGGCGTAGAAGCAGGAGCAGGTACCGGATGGACCGTTTACCCCCCTCTAGCAGGGAATCTTGCACACGCGGGTGCATCCGTTGACCTAACAATCTTCTCCCTTCACCTAGCAGGAATTTCGTCTATTCTAGGCGCAATTAACTTTATTACAACCATCATTAACATAAAACCGCCTGCCATCTCCCAGTACCAAACACCCCTCTTCGTATGAGCTGTCTTAATTACTGCCGTGCTTCTTCTCCTCTCACTTCCTGTCCTTGCTGCAGGAATCACAATGCTTCTTACAGATCGAAATCTAAACACTACCTTCTTTGACCCTGCAGGCGGAGGAGACCCGATTCTTTATCAACACCTCTTCTGGTTCTTCGGTCATCCAGAGGTTTACATTCTTATTCTCCCCGGCTTTGGGATGATTTCCCACATTGTTGCCTACTACTCAGGTAAAAAAGAACCCTTCGGGTATATGGGCATGGTCTGAGCCATGATGGCCATCGGCCTACTCGGCTTCATTGTATGGGCCCACCACATGTTCACCGTTGGAATGGATGTTGACACCCGAGCTTACTTTACATCTGCCACAATAATTATTGCCATCCCAACCGGGGTTAAAGTCTTCAGCTGACTGGCCACCCTCCACGGAGGCTCAATTAAATGAGAAACCCCTCTTCTCTGAGCCCTGGGTTTCATTTTCCTATTTACGGTTGGGGGTCTAACAGGAATCGTCCTAGCCAACTCATCACTAGACATTGTTCTTCATGACACATACTATGTAGTAGCCCACTTCCACTACGTACTATCCATAGGAGCTGTCTTTGCCATCGTTGCAGCCTTCGTTCACTGATTCCCCCTCTTTACAGGTTACACCCTTCACCCAACCTGAACAAAAATCCACTTCGGAGTAATGTTCATCGGCGTAAACTTGACCTTCTTCCCCCAACACTTCCTAGGGCTAGCAGGCATGCCTCGACGGTACTCAGACTATCCCGACGCCTACACCCTATGAAATACCATCTCCTCAATCGGCTCCCTAATTTCACTAGTTGCAGTAATTATGTTTTTATTCATCATTTGAGAAGCATTTACTGCAAAACGAGAAGTCCTATCGGTAGAACTAACATCTACAAATATTGAGTGACTGCATGGCTGCCCTCCCCCATACCACACATTTGAAGAGCCTGCATTTGTTCAAGTTCAAACGAACTAACGAGAAAGGAAGGAATCGAACCCCCGTAAACTGGTTTCAAGCCAATCACATAGCCACTCTGCCACTTTCTTAATTGAGACACTAGTAAAGCAAGCTATTACACAGCTTTGTCAAGGCTGAGTCGCGAGTTAGACCCTCGCGTGTCTCGCCCCTAATGGCACATCCCTCACAACTAGGCTTTCAAGATGCAGCTTCCCCTGTTATAGAAGAACTCCTTCATTTTCACGACCACGCCTTAATAATCGTATTTTTAATCAGCACATTTGTTCTTTACATTATTGTAGCAATGGTTTCTACCAAACTAACTAACAGCTACATCTTAGACTCCCAAGAAATCGAAATCATCTGAACTGTTCTCCCTGCAGTCATCCTCATTCTAATTGCCCTCCCATCTCTACGAATCCTTTACCTCATGGACGAAATTAATGACCCCCACCTTACAATTAAAGCTATAGGACACCAATGATACTGAAGCTATGAGTATACCGACTACGAGGAACTAGGATTTGACTCCTACATGATCCCAACCCAAGACCTTGCCCCAGGGCAATTCCGGCTCCTAGAAGCCGACCACCGAATGGTCGTCCCAGTTGAATCCCCAGTTCGTGTCCTAGTATCTGCCGAAGATGTCCTTCACTCTTGAGCAGTCCCCGCCCTTGGTGTAAAGATAGATGCGGTTCCCGGACGCCTAAATCAAACAGCATTCATTGCATCTCGCCCAGGAGTCTTCTATGGCCAATGCTCTGAAATCTGCGGTGCTAACCACAGCTTTATGCCTATTGTAGTCGAAGCCGTTCCCTTAGAACACTTCGAAAATTGATCCTCCCTAATACTCCAAGACTCTTCACTGAGAAGCTAAACTGGGCTCAGCGTTAGCCTTTTAAGCTAAAGAATGGTGGCTCCCAATCACCCTTAGTGACATGCCTCAACTAAACCCCGGTCCCTGATTCCTCATTATGATGTTTACATGACTAATCTTCCTAACCATTCTTCCCAAAAAGGTCCTATCACACAAATTCTCAAACGACCCTGCATCCGAAGACAAAAGCATACCCACAACCCCTCCCTGATCCTGACGATGGCACTAAGCTTCTTCGACCAATTTATATCCCCTTCTTTCCTGGGCATTCCCCTGATAGCTATTGCCCTCGTTCTCCCTTGAACTTTCTACCCCGAAGCCTCACCTCAATGAGTAACTAATCGGTACATAACCCTTCAAGGCTGATTCATCAATCGATTCACGCAGCAATTACTCCTGCCCCTTAACGTAGGAGGCCACAAATGAGCGATACTACTCACTTCTCTCATACTTTTCATCTTCTCCCTTAACATGATGGGGCTACTACCCTACACTTTTACCCCCACAACCCAACTATCTTTAAACATAGCCCTAGCGGTACCACTATGACTGGCAACAGTACTAATCGGAATGCGTAATCAACCAACAGCTGCCCTAGGCCACCTTCTCCCAGAAGGCACTCCGGGCCCCCTAATCCCTGTCCTAATTGTTATCGAAACTCTTAGCCTATTCATCCGACCACTCGCCCTTGGTGTTCGACTAACTGCAAATCTTACAGCTGGGCACCTCCTTATCCAGCTAATCGCAACAGCCGTTTTCGTCCTAGCCCCACTGATACCAACCGTGGCCATTCTAACAGCAATTGTTCTCGTACTTCTTACGATTCTGGAAGTTGCTGTTGCCATGATTCAAGCCTACGTATTTGTCCTTCTACTAAGCCTCTACCTACAAGAAAACGTCTAATGGCACATCAAGCACACGCATATCACATAATGGACCCTAGCCCTTGGCCCCTAACAGGGGCAGTAGCCGGCCTACTAATAACATCAGGTTTAGCAATTTGATTCCACTTCCACTCTACAACCCTAATAATTATGGGCACAGTACTACTCCTTCTAACAATATACCAATGATGACGAGATATTGTTCGGGAAGGCACATTCCAAGGACACCACACCCCGCCCGTCCAAAAAGGACTTCGCTACGGCATGATCCTTTTCATCACCTCAGAAGTTTTCTTCTTCCTAGGCTTTTTCTGAGCCTTCTACCACTCAAGCCTAGCACCAACCCCCGAACTAGGAGGCTGCTGACCACCAACAGGGCTGGTCACCCTTGACCCATTTGAAGTCCCCCTGCTCAACACTGCTGTTCTATTAGCATCAGGCGTTACCGTCACTTGAGCTCACCACAGCATCATGGAAGGGGAACGAAAACAAGCGATTCAATCCCTAGCACTAACTATCTTACTAGGATTCTACTTCACCTTTCTACAAGGCATAGAATATTACGAAGCCCCATTTACAATTGCCGATGGAGTCTACGGCTCAACTTTCTTCGTTGCCACAGGATTCCACGGCCTTCACGTAATTATTGGCTCTACTTTCCTGGCTGTCTGCCTTCTCCGTCAAGTTCACTACCATTTCACCTCTGAACACCACTTTGGCTTTGAAGCAGCTGCTTGATACTGACATTTTGTAGATGTCGTATGACTCTTCCTTTACATCTCTATCTACTGATGAGGCTCATAATCTTTCTAGTACAAAAGTTAGTATTAGTGACTTCCAATCACCGGGTCTTGGTTAAACTCCAAGGAGAGATACATGATTAACATTATCACAACCTACATTCTTGTCACCATCTTACTGTCCTGGATTGTAGCAGTAATCTCGTTCTGACTCCCCCAAATCACACCTGACTACGAAAAACTATCCCCCTATGAATGCGGATTTGACCCACTCGGCTCAGCCCGCTTGCCCTTTTCCCTACGCTTCTTCCTCGTGGCAATTCTCTTCCTGCTATTCGATCTTGAAATTGCCCTCCTGCTACCTCTTCCATGGGGAAACCAACTGTCTTCTCCTTTAACAACTTTTATCTGAGCTACAGCTATCCTGGTTCTACTCACCTTGGGCCTGATTTACGAATGAGTTCAAGGGGGCCTTGAATGAGCCGAATAGACAGTTAGTATAACAAAACGTTTGATTTCGACTCAAAAAATTGTGGTTCAACCCCACAACTGGCTTATGATGCCCATCCATTTTGCTTTCACAACAGCTTTTGCTCTTGGACTTACAGGCTTAGCATTTCAGCGGACACATCTTCTTTCAGCCCTACTATGTCTTGAAGGAATAATGCTCTCACTCTACATTGCCCTCTCTTTATGGACCCTTCAACTAGATTCTTCGGGCTTCTCGCCCGCACCCATAATTCTCCTAGCCTTTTCAGCTTGCGAAGCAAGCGCAGGCCTCGCACTTCTCGTCGCCACCTCACGGACCCACGGGTCCGACCGCCTAAAAAACCTAAACCTTTTACAATGCTAAAAATCCTCATCCCAACCTTAGCACTTATCCTACTCGCATGAACATGCCCCAAAAAGTGGCTATGACACACCACTACCACCAACAGCCTGCTAATCGCCGCGTTGAGCCTCCCCTGACTAAAAACCTCTTTAGATGCCGGATGAACACATCTCAACCCACTTATGGGCACAGACCCCTTATCAGGACCCCTTCTTGTTCTCTCCTGCTGACTTCTTCCACTGATAATCCTCGCCAGCCAAAACCACTTGGCTTCAGAACCAATCTCCCGCCAACGTACCTACATCTCACTCATAATCACCCTTCAAGCCTTCCTAATTCTTGCTTTTAGCGCAACTGAGCTAATTATATTTTACGTAATGTTTGAAGCGACCCTCATCCCAACTCTATTTTTAATCACCCGCTGAGGTAACCAGGCAGAACGTTTAAATGCCGGAACCTACTTTTTATTTTACACCCTCGCAGGCTCTCTCCCCCTACTAGTGGCACTTCTTGTAATACATAACACAACTGGCTCACTATCAACCCTAACGCTTCAATTCACCCCCACTTTCACCTCCACATCATATGCTAATAAAGCTTGCTGAGCTGCCTGTTTAATAGCATTCCTCGTCAAAATACCTCTCTATGGAGTCCACCTCTGACTGCCCAAAGCCCACGTAGAAGCACCCGTAGCCGGCTCTATAGTCCTTGCGGCTGTTCTCCTGAAACTTGGGGGCTACGGCATTATGCGAGTCCTCACAATCCTTGAACCTCTAACTAAAGAAATGTCATACCCATTTATTATCCTTGCCCTATGGGGCATTATTATGACAGGATCAATTTGTCTACGACAAACGGACCTTAAAGCTCTCATCGCATACTCCTCTGTTAGCCACATAGGCCTTGTCGTAGCAGGAATCCTCTCCCAAACCCCCTGAGGACTGACAGGAGCCCTCATTTTAATAATTGCCCACGGATTAACCTCTTCCGCACTATTCTGCTTAGCAAATACTAACTACGAACGAACACATAGCCGCACAATAGTCCTGGCCCGAGGACTACAAATAGCCCTCCCCCTGATAGCGACCTCATGATTCATTGCCAGCCTAGCAAACCTAGCTCTTCCCCCTCTCCCCAATCTAATGGCTGAACTAATAGTTATCTGCACAATATTTGACTGATCCCCCTGAACCCTTATCCTGACAGGAGCAGGCACTCTAATTACAGCTGGCTACTCACTCTATATATTCTTAATATCCCAACGAGGCCAACTTCCTTCCCATATAACTGCCCTCCCTCCATCCTACTCTCGCGAACATCTCCTTATTGCCCTTCACCTTATTCCCCTCTTACTACTTATCCTTAAGCCCGAACTGATTTGAGGCTGAACATAACCGTCAGCGTAGTTTAACCAAGACGCTAGGTTGTGATTCTAGAAATGGTGGTGAAACCCCTCTCGGTGACCGAGGGAGGCCTGCCGGGCAGAGAGGGGCTGCTACCCACTCTTCCCCTAGGTTGAACTCCTAGGTTCTCCTCGCATCAAAAGCTACTGAAGGATAACAGTCATCCGTTGGTCTTAGGTACCAAAAACTCTTGGTGCAAATCCAAGCATTAGCTATGCACTCCAGCACATTAATCCTGGCCTCTAGCCTTACCCTTGTATTAGTACTTTTAACTCTTCCAATCTTTACCACCCTCAGCCCAGAACCAAAAACCCCAGAATGAGCAACCTCTCAAGTCAAAACTACAGTAAAAACAGCATTTTTCGTTAGCCTGCTCCCCCTCTTTATTTTCCTTAACGAGGGCACAGAAATGATCATCACAAACTGGAGCTGAATAAACACCTCCACCTTTGACATCAACCTCTCTTTTAAATTTGACCATTACTCAATCATTTTTGTACCCATCGCCCTATACGTCACCTGGTCTATTTTAGAATTTGCAAGTTGATACATACACTCAGACCCATACATGAACCGCTTCTTCAAGTACCTACTAATCTTTCTTATCGCCATGGTCATCCTCGTTACAGCAAACAATATATTCCAACTGTTCATTGGATGAGAAGGGGTTGGCATTATATCCTTCCTTCTAATCGGATGGTGGTACGGCCGATCGGATGCAAACACAGCTGCTCTCCAAGCGGTTCTTTATAACCGAGTAGGAGATATCGGCCTAGTTCTAGCCATAGCTTGAATAGCAATAAACCTAAACTCATGAGAACTTCACCATCTCTTTGTCTGCTCAAAACACTACGACCTTACCCTCCCTCTCCTGGGTCTAATCCTAGCCGCTACAGGCAAATCCGCACAATTTGGCCTTCACCCCTGACTCCCCTCAGCCATAGAAGGCCCCACCCCTGTCTCCGCCCTACTTCACTCAAGCACTATGGTTGTTGCGGGAATTTTCTTACTTGTTCGAACAAACCCACTAATAGAATACAACCAGACAGCCCTCACAACATGTCTATGCTTAGGAGCCCTAACAACTGTATTCACCGCCACCTGTGCTCTTACCCAAAACGACATCAAAAAAATCGTTGCATTTTCTACATCCAGCCAACTCGGCCTCATGATAGTAACCATCGGCCTTAATCAACCACAACTTGCATTCCTCCACATCTGCACACACGCCTTCTTCAAAGCAATACTATTTCTATGCTCGGGCGCAATTATTCACAGCCTCAATGATGAACAAGACATCCGGAAGATGGGAGGAATACACCACCTAACCCCCTTTACCTCCTCATGTCTCACCCTTGGCAGCCTTGCTCTCACAGGCACTCCCTTCCTTGCTGGCTTCTTCTCCAAAGATGCCATTATCGAATCACTTAACACCTCCTGCTTAAGCGCCTGAGCCCTAACCCTAACCCTCATCGCAACCTCTTTTACAGCAATCTACAGCCTCCGAGTTGTATTCTTTGTGTCAATAGGCCACCCACGATTCAACGCTCTTTCCCCTATCAACGAAAACAACACCGCAGTCATTAACCCCATTAAACGACTTGCCTGAGGAAGCATTATCGCCGGCCTCCTTATCACCTCAAACATTGTCCCATTAAAAATCCCAGTCATAACCATACCACCTGCCCTTAAACTTGCCGCCCTGATAGTCACCATTGCAGGCCTACTAATCGCCCTAGAACTTGCATCACTAACAGCCAAACAATTTAACCCAACACCTAACCTACCCACCCACCATTTTTCTAACATGCTGGGATTCTTCCCATCGGTTGTTCACCGCCTAGCTCCCAAAATCAACCTCACCCTTGGCCAACTAATTGCTAGCCAAATAGTCGACCAAACTTGATTAGAGAAATCAGGGCCTAAAGCCGTGTCTACAATTAACCTCCCTCTAATTACATCCACAAGTAATGCTCAACGAGGTATGATTAAAACTTACCTCATCATGTTCGTGCTTACACTCGCACTAGCGATCCTCGCAACCTCATTCTAAACCGCACGAATTGTGCCTCGAGCTAGTCCTCGAACCAACTCTAATACAACGAATAAAGTGAGTAATAATACTCAAACACTTAAAATTAATATCCCCCCTCCTGACTCATACATTAAAGCCACCCCCTCCACATCCCCTGCAAAAGGCGAAAACCAATCAGCCACCCCATCCGACGCCAAATCCCCCCCTTCTCAATAGTACAAGTAAGTCAAAGTCGCCCCCACTACTGCAAATGTATACAAATACATTGCCACCCCCGGCCCCGCACGAAGCCAAGCCTCAGGGTAAATCTCTGCAGCAAGGGCTGAACTGTAAGCGAAGACAACAAGCATTCCCCCAAGATAAATTAAAAACAATACCAAAGCTAGGAAAGACCCCCCATAACTGGTTAAAAGTCCACACCCAGCCCATGCCACCACTACAAGAGCTAAAGCTGCATAATAAGGCGACGGATTAGAAGCAACCCCAATCAACCCTAACACCATCCCAACCGTAAACAGAATAACTAAAAAAGACATAATTTCCTCCAGGATTCTAACCAGGACCAATGTCTTGAAAAACCACCGTTGTTATTCAACTAAAGAAACTATTAATGGCAAGTCTCCGAAAAACTCACCCTCTACTAAAAATTGCAAACGACGCCCTAGTTGACCTCCCCGCACCCTCAAACATCTCTGTCTGATGAAACTTTGGCTCTCTCCTGGGACTCTGTTTGGCCTCCCAAATCCTTACAGGACTTTTTCTAGCTATACACTACACTTCCGACATCGCCACAGCCTTTTCATCCGTAGCACATATCTGCCGAGACGTAAACTACGGATGACTTATCCGGAACATGCACGCCAACGGCGCTTCCTTCTTCTTCATCTGCATCTACCTTCACATCGGCCGAGGACTTTACTACGGGTCATACTTGTACAAAGAGACATGAAACACAGGGGTTATTCTCCTCCTACTAGTAATAATAACAGCATTCGTGGGCTATGTTCTCCCCTGAGGACAAATATCCTTCTGAGGTGCAACCGTCATTACAAACCTCCTCTCAGCCGTTCCTTACGTGGGCAACACCCTAGTTCAATGGATTTGAGGGGGCTTCTCCGTCGACAACGCAACACTTACCCGATTCTTCGCCTTCCACTTTCTTTTCCCCTTTGTAATCGCAGCTGCTGTAGTACTCCACCTGTTATTCCTTCACGAAACCGGGTCAAACAACCCACTAGGACTAAACTCAGACGCAGACAAAATCTCGTTCCATCCTTACTTCTCTTACAAAGACCTCCTAGGATTTGCAGCCCTCCTTATTGCTCTTACATCTCTTGCGTTATTCGCCCCCAACATTCTTGGAGATCCAGACAAGTTTACACCTGCAAACCCACTTGTGACGCCCCCACACATCAAACCCGAGTGGTACTTCTTGTTTGCGTATGCAATCCTACGATCTATCCCAAACAAGCTGGGAGGAGTGCTTGCCCTTCTTTCATCAATTTTGGTTCTAATAGTCGTACCGCTCTTGCACACATCTAAACAACGAAGTATCGCATTTCGACCAGTTACACAGTTCCTATTTTGAGCTCTTGTAGCAGACGTCGTAATTCTTACATGGATCGGGGGGATGCCTGTTGAACACCCCTTTATTATTATCGGACAAATTGCCTCCTTCTTATACTTCTTCATATTCTTAATTCTTGCCCCCTTGGCCGGATGACTAGAAAACAAGGCGCTAAACTGGTCTTGCACTAGTAGCTTAATATAAAGCACCGGTCTTGTAAACCGGAAAATGGAGGTTTAACTCCTCCCTGTTGCTCAGAGAAGAAGGATTTTAACCTCCACCTCTAGCTCCCAAAGCTAGAATCCTATAGTTAAACGATTCTCTGGCAGTGCATATACACTGTATTATTATCATATCATTATTTTAACCAGAACATGCATAGCTCTCAAGAGCATACATGTAATTTCACCATTACATTAACCTAAACATTCATACATCAACATTAATTTAAGACGTATACAAACCTAAGCCCCAAGAAACCCTATCATTTAAGGACAACTGAGAGATTTAAGACTCAACCCCTTAGTCCAAACCACCATACAAACCAAGTACCCACATCCCGTTCAATTGTTGTAAACCTGCGCAGTAAGAGCCCACCAACAAGCACATATCTCAATGCATTCGTTTCTTGATGATCAGGGATAACCCGCCGTGGGGGTCACTAACCTCACATTATTACTGGCATTTGGTTCCTATTTCAGGAACATTCCCTACTTTACTCCCCATTCTTTTATCGACCCTTGCATAAGTTAATGCGGTAAATACCTACTCCTCATTACCCAACATGCCGGGCGTTCTCTCCACGGGGTCAAGGGGTTTTCCTTTTTGGTTTCCTTTCACTTCGCATTTCAGAGTGCACACTAAAACCAGCTGACAAGGTTGAACATTTTTCTTGCCGCAGGGAAAATGGTGAATGGTGTAAAGATATTACGTGAGAATTGCATTACTGGATATCAAGAGCATAATGCTCACTTCCCACTTAGGAGATTAAGTGCCCCGGGGTGTTTTCACTTAAAAATTTGTCTTCCCCCCCCTCCCCCCCCCCCAGACTCCCTGTAAAAACCACTACCCCTTCTTTTAAAAAGACATCCCCCTAAATAAGCCCCAAGTTTCTTCCCCAAATCTCTCATTATATTGCATAAATTATTATAACGGTTGCAAAATCAAAAAATTTTCTCCAAATTATTATAATGTAAATATTTTATTAAGGCAATTGCCAGCAAATTTCAATTGAATTTCCCCGACA